AAAGAAGTATGAAGAATCTAACATATTCTTAAAAAAAAAACCAGAGATGGATAAAAAAAAATCCACGGATATGAGATTTGACAATATGTATAGTTAAGTAGTGGGGGATTATGGGACAAAAAATAAATCCACTTGGTTTTAGACTTGGTACAACCCAAAGTCATCATTCTCTTTGGTTTGCACAACCAAAAAATTACTCTGAGGGTCTACAAGAAGATCAAAAAATAAGAAACTCTATCAAGAATTTTGTAAAAAAAAATACAAAAATATCTTCTGGCGTTGAGGGAATTGCACGTATAGAGATTCAAAAACGAATCGATGTGATTCAGGTCATAATATATATGGGATTCCCAAAATTATTAATAGAAAGTAGACCCAAACGAATCGAAGAATTACAGATACATGTTCAAAAAGAACTTAATTGTGTAAACCGAAAACTCAATATTGTTATCACAAGAATTTCAAATCCTTATAGGAATCCTAATATCCTTGCAGAATTTATAGCTGGACAATTAAAGAATAGAGTTTCTTTTCGTAAAGCAATGAAAAAAGCTATTGAATTAACTGAACAGGCAGATACAAAAGGAATTCAAGTACAAATTGCGGGACGTCTTGATGGAAAAGAAATTGCACGAGTCGAATGGATTCGAGAAGGTAGGGTTCCTCTGCAAACCATTATCGCTAAAATTTATTATTGCTCGTATACAGTTAGAACTATTTATGGGGTATTGGGCATAAAAATTTGGACATTTCTAGACAAGAAATAATAAACCCTTACTTGACTTGGTTTTTCCATTCTATCCATTGCTAGAAGAAAACAAAAAAGAACAAAATCCTTCATTCTTTTTTTTTTTGTTTAATCAAAACAAAAAGAAACAATTCTAATTCTATTAACTATTAAATTAAAATAGTAAAATATTAATTTAATAATTTTACACTTTTTACACTATAGAATTAATTTAATATTAATAATTTAAATAGAATTAATTTAATATTAATAATTTAAATAGAATTAATTTAATATTAATAATTTAACTAGATTAATAATTTAACTAGATATGGCTATTTCTAATTCTTCTAATTCTATTTATATAGGGTTGAATAAAATTAAATAAAATAAAAAATTGAGTAATATAATTGCTATGCTTAGTGTGTGACTCGTTGGTTTTTTAGAGTCCGGATAAAAAATAAAAAACGGACTGACCAGAGTATGAACTAATAATTATACAACTAATAACCAACCCATCACTTTGCATTATCTGGATACAAAAAAAGAGTCAAGATATGATATATTAGTCATATCATTGTAGCAATTAAAATCCTTTTTGCACAAACAAAAAAAAAAACCAATCTGATTATGCTTTAGAAATCAAAATAGAAAATTATGCAGATAAGTGGAAGGGTGAAAGAAAGAAAAAGAATATCAATGATATAAAATTCCAATATGTAAGGTCTATGAGTCATCACATAAAAGCTAATGTAGTAAAGCATCCATACCAATTGATTTAAAATTAAACTAATCTGTTGATAAAACAAAAAATCAAGAGCCTTGATTCACTCCAGACTGAGAAGATTGACTCAAGAACAATTTTTATTTTATTTTATTAGAGGCTCCATTGGAAAAATAAGACCTAAACATTAATTGAGAAGTGATGGGAACGATGTAACCTGTAAATACATAAGATTTTACTGAAAACAAATCTTAATGATTTATTGGGAGGATAGCGAAAGGAACCAGAAGACAATCGATTTATTTTATTATGAGAGATCATGGGTTACCTCTACAAATAAAATAACTATTGAAAGACTAAATATGCAAGAGGAAATATTCGCCCGCGAAGATTTGTTTTATATTCTTTTTGATTGCTAAATTTGATCAATCTGATATCCTAATTCGAATATATAAAAAAATTTGTTACAACCTTATATTATAACAAATAACAAAAACAAGATTATCGAAAATAAACAAATAAAATAGAAAAAATTATTCTAGTTATAGACATTAATTATAGAGAATTTTTTCTATTTATATCTAGAACTATTAGATCTAGAACTAGTAGAACTCTAAAATAGAATATAGATTCTAATTTATATATATTAGATAGATACAAATTTTTATTCTACTAATATTCTATTCTACCTAATATCCTATTCTAATAATCTAATAATCTAAGATTTTAATACTAATAAATAGATCTAAATAAGTAAGAAATAAATTAAAATAAATAGATTTAACTAAATTAAGTGAAATATCAAAGAATACGATGATTTAATATATTATTTTATTCGTAAAAGACATGGATATTTTTTTTTAATCATTTCATTCGCGAGGAGCTGGATGAGAAGAAATTCTCATGTCCGGTTCTGTAGTAGAGATGGAATTGAGATGAGAAAGAACCATCAACTATAACCCAAAAAGAACCCGATTCCGTAAACAACATCGAGGAAGAATGAAAGGAATAGCTTTTCGAGGAAATCGTATTTGTTTTGGAAGATATGCTCTTCAAGCACTTGAATCTGCTTGGATTACATCTAGACAAATAGAAGCCGGACGACGAGCAATGACACGAAATGCACGCCGCGGTGGAAAAATATGGGTACGTATATTTCCCGACAAACCCGTTACTTTAAGACCTACGGAAACACGGATGGGTTCGGGGAAAGGATCTCCCGAATATTGGGTAGCTGTCGTTAAACCGGGTAGAATACTTTATGAAATGGGCGGAGTAGCAGAAAATATCGCAAAAAAGTCTATGTCAATAGCAGCATCAAAAATGCCTATACGAACTCAATTCCTTATTTCAAAATAGGAATATAGAACCAAAGGAAAAAGACCTTTTGTATACTAAAAAAAAGTGGAAGTTTCTTTTTTTGTTTTGGACAAACAATATATCTTTTTTTTCCTTTGCATTTAAATAACAAATAAATAAAAAAAAAATGATATGATCCAATCTCAGACCCATTTGAATGTAGCAGATAACAGCGGAGCCCGAGAATTGATGTGTATTCGAATCATAGGGACTAGTAATCGCCGATATGCTCATATCGGTGACGTTATTGTTGCTGTGATCAAGGAAGCAGCACCAAATTCACCTCTAGAAAGATCAGAAGTAATCAGAGCTGTAATTGTACGTACTTGTAAAGAACTTAAACGTAATAACGGTATAATAATAAGATACGATGACAATGCTGCAGTTGTCATTGATCAAGAGGGAAATCCAAAAGGAACTCGAATTTTTGGTGCAATTGCCCGGGAATTGAGACAATTAAATTTTACTAAAATTGTTTCATTAGCACCTGAGGTCTTATAAGATAAAAAATTAGACGATATAAGATAGAAAATTTCAGATTAAGAGGAGACCATGATATAGTTATAGTATTTAGTATTATAGTTATAGTATTTTAATTAGTTGAATAAAAACGAAATAGAATTAATCAAATCAAATTAATTAGTAAATTGTGTTTCACGCATATACCTTTAATTAAATAATAAGAAAATGAAAATTCAGAGATTAAATAAAATAATTAATTAACAAAAACCAAGAGTATGTTGATTATATCAAAACTAGCGAAAAATAATAATTTTAGTTTATCATGGGTAGGGATCCTATTGCTGAGATAATAACCTCTATACGAAATGCTGACATGAATAGAAAAGGAATCGTTCGAATAGCAGCTACTAACATCACCGAAAACATTATTAAAATACTCTTACGAGAGGGTTTTATTGAAAATGTAAGGAAACATCGGGAAGAAAACAAAAAATTTTTGGTTTTAATCCTACGCCATAGAAGGAAGAAGAAAGGACCATATAGAACTAGTCTAAATTTAAAACGAATCAGCCGACCAGGTTTACGAATTTATTCTAACTATCAAAAAATTCCTAGAATTTTGGGTGGGATGGGCATTGTAATTCTTTCTACTTCTCGAGGTATAATGACAGACCGGGAAGCTCGACTCGAAAGAATTGGCGGAGAAATCTTGTGTTATATATGGTAATCTTTTTAATATCCGAATTCGACCCAAACTTCTTATTTATTTGTTAAAAAAAAAAAAAGAGATTTAAAGAATAGGTTTCTAATACCATTCCTCTCGATTCCTCTTACATTAGTTAATACTTCAAGAGGATTTGCGATGGGATGAAAGAACAAAAATGAATTTTGGAAAGTTTAATTACTAAATCTGAATCACTTTTTCAATTTCAATAATATGTTCCAAGTTCGTTTAGATAATCAAGATCTGGTTTTAGGTTATCTTTTAGCCAAGATAATTTTTTTTACGTATACTACCACCACGAGATAGTATCAAAGTACTTATAATTCGATCCGAGCACGTCTAATTTATAGACTCCATAAAAAAATTTCAATGATTAGTCAATTTTTTCTTTCAACTTTAAAAGCCCTTTCGCCTTTCGTAGGAATAGAATTTAAGATTTCAAAATTTAAAGAAACTTAGTTTCTTCAAAAAAAATTATGTATATTCAAAAATTAAGGGATGACAAATATGAAAATAAGAGCTTCTGTTCGTAAAATTTGTGAAAAATGTCGACTGATACGTAGACGGGGACGAATTTTAATAATTTGCTTCAACCCAAGACATAAACAAAGACAAGGATAATCTTTCTAAACGAGAACACTCTAAAGGATCCGATGGAAAAAAAAAAGAAAGGATCCATTTTGACATAAAATGGATATATCCATAGACCGCTGACTTATATTTATGAGATGATAAAATATGGCAAAACCTTTACCACGAATTGGTTCACGCAGAACTGGACGCATTGGTTCACGTAAGAATGGACGTAAAATACCAAAAGGAGTTATTCATGTTCAAGCAAGTTTCAACAATACTATTGTGACCATTACAGATGTACGGGGACGAGTAATTTCTTGGTCCTCCGCTGGCACTTGTGGATTCAAAGGCACAAGAAGAGGAACACCTTTTGCTGCTCAAACCGCAGCAGGAAATGCTATTCGGACAGTAGTGGATCAAGGAATGCA